CAGCAGCCTGATGATGATGAAACAGAGGAACCAACCGATATAGACAAGATAATCTTTCCAGAACGTGAAGATTATCGCCGAAACCTAATCTGGGGTTCTATACGTGCTCAAAGACGTAAAATAGTTAATTGGAAAACGTTTCAAGGACGTGGGCATTCCCCTCTTTTTCTTGACAGAATAAAAAACTTACGTAATTATTTTGTTGATTTCTTTCTTGATATTGTTGATTCCTTTGAAAAAATTTTGAGAATTATTAGAAATTTGCTAATTTTGCTAATAAAGCCAATAAGGAAAAGGTTAGCATTCAAAATTTTAGAACAGAGAGAAGAGCAGCAAACAAATAGAGAAGAAAAAAAAAACAGAAAGAAAGACGAAAAAAATGAAGAAAATAAAAAAACTGAGGAAAATAAAAAAACTAAGAAAAAGAAAAAAACTGAGACGGAAGTGGATCGAGCGCAACGAATATGGATATCCGAGTTCTGGACAATCATTGAATATGCGCAAGAAGCGAGAGGTTGCTTATTACTAACTCAGTCTTTTATTAGAAGAAAGATTATAATACCTTCATTGATAATAGTGAAAAATATTGGACGTATGTTACTATTTCAACGTCCTGAATGGTATGAAGATTTAGAGGACTGGAAAAAGGAGTCACATGTTAGATGTACCTATGAGGGTCTTCCATTATCCGAAACAGACTTTCCGGAAGATTGGTTGGAAGAGGGTATTCAGATAAAAATCTTATTTCCTTTCCGTCTGAAACCTTGGCACGTACCTAAAGATAAAAATCGAAAAAAAGAAGAAGAAGCAGAAAAAGTGGATTTTTGTTTTTTAACAGTTTATGGAACTGAAACCTACCTTCCTTTTGGTCGTTCCCGAATACCACCCGCCATTGTTGAGTCCTTTTTTAAACCTATTTTTCGGGAACTCAAGAGAAAAATGAGAAATTGCAAAAAGAAGATTTTTCAACTTGTAAAAATGCTTTTTCAAAAAGTGAAAGGAAAAACAAAATTCCTTCCAGAAGTTGCACTAAAAGTTGCACGAAAAGTTTCAACTTTTGCAACAAAATGGGTTCGCAAAAGTATCATTTTGTGGAAAAAGATAAGAGAAGGTTTGAAAAAAATACAAGAACTCCCAAAAAAAGTAAAAGTAAAAAAAGTAATAGAATTCTTAAAAACAAATCCAAATTTCTTATTATTTCGATCAAAACAATCAAGAGAGGTAGAAGTATATGAATCAAGTGAAACTAAAAAAGAAAGAGATCCCATAACCAGCAATCAGATGATTCCTGATCAAATTTCATCTCCAAGTTCGACAAATTCAGAAAAAAAAATGAAGGATCTTACTAATAGAGCAAATAAAGCTAGAAATGAAATCGAAAGAATTAGAAAAGAGAAAAAAAAAAAAAAGATGAGTCTTAAGAAAACAAGTTCTAATGCTAAAAGATTGCAAAGAATAAAGGATCGATTAATCCGTAAATTACCCGTTTATTTGAAATTATTCATTCAAAGAATATACACAGGTATTTTTTTCTCTATCATTAATATTCGCAGAATGAGTAAAAAATTATTTCTTGAATCAAGAAAAAAAATTCGAAATAAATTCATTCAAGATCAAGAAATAAATAGAAAGGATCTAACTCCTTTTATTTATACTATAAAAAATATAAAAGAGTCCCTTTATACTAATAATAGTAAGAAAAATTCACATATTTTTTATGACTTGTCCTACTTGTCACAAGCATATGTATTTTACAAATTATCACAAATCCAAGGTAGTAATTTGGATAAATTAAAATCAGTTCTTCAATATCAAGGAATCCCTTTTTTTCTTAGGTCTGAAATAAAGGATTCTTTGAAAACACAAGGAATAGTTCATTCTAAATTAAGGGATAAGAGACTTCCGAGTTCGAAAATGAATCAATGGAAAAACTGGTTAAGAGGGCATTATCAATACGATTTATCTAAGACCAGATGGTCTAGATTAATACCACAACGATGGCGAAATAGAGTTCATCGTATGGTTAAAAGGAAAAATTTCAACAAAAGGAATTTATATGAAAAATATGAAAAAGATCAATTAATTGATTACAAAAAAGAAAATATTTGTGAAGTCTCGAATCAAAATAGAAAAGATGATAATTTTGTAAAATACTGTAAATTTGATCTTTTATCATATAAATCTATTAATTCTGAAAATCAAAAGGACTTCTTAATTTCTAGATCGCCGTTTGATAAGCTTTCTTTTAATTCCAACACAGCTCTTTTTGATCTGTTGATGGATATGGCGGGGGAGATCTCTATCAACAATATCAATAATTTTACAGGAACAGGCGATATTCCATATACGGAAAAAACTCCCGATAGAAAATATTTTGATTGGAAAATGATCCATTTTGGTTTGATTCCACAAAAAGTCGATATTGAGAACTGGATCACGATCGATGTCAATAGGAATCAAAAAGACAATAGGAATCAAAAGACTCAGATTTTGACTATTTTTACTAATAGTTATGTTAGTAATTATTTTCAAATAATTTATAAAATTGATAAAAAAACTAAAGAAAAATTTTTGAATTTGGATTTTATTAGGATTCCAGAAATGAATCCATCAAACTCCTCCAAAGGATTTTTGGATTGGATGGGGATGAATGAAAAACGTCCCATATTGAAGATGGGTTTTGATTTCTTCCCAGAATTAGTCTTACTTTATAATGTATATAAAACGAAACCTTGGCTTATACCAAGAAAATTACTTCTTTTAGATTTGAATAATAATGAAATTGATGCAGATAATAATGAAATTAATGCAGATAACAAAAAGAATGAAAAAAAAGAAGAAAAAAAAGAAGAAAAAAAAGAAAAAAAAGAAGAAGAAAAAAAAGAAGAAGAAAAAAAAGAAGAAAAAAATCAAACCACAAGCAAAGGGGATCCTGAACCCGTTCCTTCAAAGGAAGAAAAAGATATTCAAAAACAAGAAGATTCTGCGGAATCGACCACGAAAAAAGGTAATAGTAAAAAGCAAAGAAGAGAAGAAATGGATGCGGCCTTAAGACGTTATTTTCATTTTCAATTGAACTGGCACCAGGACTTCGGTCCAGATGCACATCAAAAAATCGAGGTAAATTGGGAGGTATATTCTTTGCTGTATAGACTATTCGAAGATGAAGATCCAAATACAAGAAAAGGAAAAGCAAGAGATCCAATAAGCATGCTTCGATCCTCGATTTACAGTGGAGAACTGTCTTTTGATCTACTGCTAACGTCGGCTCGTAAGATTGAAGATTTGAGAGCATTGCTGAAAAGCAAAGAGGGAATGTTTATTATCGAACCCATTCGCCGGTTTAGAAAAAAGAACGGGCAGTTTATTATGTATCAAACCATCGGTATTTCATTGGTTCATAATAATAAGCACGAACTTCATCAAAAATACCGAGAAAAAAGATATGGTTCTAAGACGAATTTTGATGAATCTATTCCACCACATGAAAGAATAACAAGAAATGATGAAAGAATACCAACAAATGATGAAGATGAAAGAAGGAACAAAAGACTAACAAGAAATTATGAAAGAATAAGAAGAAATGCAGACAAAAATCATTTGGATTTGCTTGTTCCGGAAAATATTTTCTCATTTAGGCGTCGTAGAAAATTAAGAATTCTAAACTGTTTGAATTCAAAGAATAGGAATGATGTAGATAGAAATCCTGTATTTTCCAACGAGAAGAATAGCAGCCAAGACCTTGATAGAGAGAAAAATCTATTAATGAAATTGAAGTTTTTTCTTTGGCCTAATTATCGATTGGAAGATTTAGCTTGTATGAATCGCTATTGGTTTGATACCAATAATGGCAGTCGTTTCAGTATGTTAAGGATACGTTTGTATCCACGATTGAAAATTCGTTGATAGTCTATTTTTCCTATATATCCTATTTCCTATATATCCTCTACTAGAACTAGAATAGGATATATAGGATATATGACAATGAATATATCAATTCAATCTAGAAATGAATCATATCGATTTTTATCGAAAATAACGACAATTTCAACTGAAAAATACTATGAGAAAAATAAAGAAAAATAAAGACCTAATAAAAAGATTGATAGAGAGGATAAATAGAAGAAAAGATAAGAAGATATGCGCCCACCCCCTACATATTTAATACCTTCTGCTAGAAAGAAACTCAAAACACCAACCCCGTTCGTAATTCCATCAATGGCTCGTCGATCAAAAAACCGAGCCAATAGGGATAATCCTCGTAAGGTCTCAATTAAAGATGTTGTATAAAACGTATCTATATAAGCACGATTATATGACCAATTATATAGACCATTTATAATTTTGTCCGAAATACCTCTCTTAGGTCCTATTTTAAAAAAGGAATTGATTAAGTCAAAATTTTGGAAAGAGGAATAAATGGGTTTATATAAAAAGGACGCTAGAAATATTCCGAAATAAGCTATACTCACTGAAAAAATGGAATCTTCCAAAAATTCATGCCACTCCATCGAATTATTCAACTTTTGATGGAAAAGGTTTATTGATGGAGTTAACCATTTGGTTAATATATCCAATTCCTGATTGAAAGGAATTCCCAGAGACCCAATGAACAAGGTAAAGCTGCCCAATACAAGTAAAGGAATCAACATAGTATTGTCGGATTCATAAGGATAGGAATAAGACTTTTTATTCTCAAAATTCATAATATTAAGAAAAGGTCCTAGCCTGTTTTTTAGATTTTCATAACTTCGATATGTCTTTTTTGAAAAAAAAGAAGAACTTTCACTATTCTTTATTTTGAATAAACGACAATTTTTGTTAATTCTTTTCGAACCCTCTTTTCCCCATAGAGATATTGAATAGAAAGGGGTATTTTGTTTTCCACTGTAATTTTGGAAATGAACATTTAAATGCCCCTCAAAAGTAAGTAAATAGATACGAAACATATAAAATGCGGTTAATCCTGCTGTAGTCCAAGCTATTATTGCAAAAATCGGCGAATAGAACCAACTATCATTAAGAATTTCATCTTTTGACCAAAAACAAGCAAGAGGTGGAATACCACAAAGGGAAAGTGTACCTAATAAAAAGGATATTTGGCTACTTGGTATATGTTTTGTTAAACCACCCATAAGAACCATATTCTGACTTTTATCTGGAGAATAGCCAACAATAGTTTCCATTGAATGAATAATAGATCCAGACCCTAAAAATAATAATGCTTTGGAATAAGCATGAGTAATCAAATGAAATAAAGCACTTCGATAAGACCCCATTCCTAGAGCTAACATCATATAACCCAATTGAGACATTGTCGAATAGGCTAAACCCCTCTTAATGTCTTTTTGAGCAAGAGCTAAAGTAGCTCCTAATAATATGGTTATTATTCCGATCAACGAGATGAAATTCATTATGTAAGGTATAACTATAAAAAGAGGAAGAAGGCGAGCTACAAGAAAAATTCCCGCTGCTACCATAGTAGCAGCATGTATAAGAGCCGAAATAGGAGTAGGTCCCTCCATAGCATTAGGTAACCATACATGGAGGGGAAATTGTGCAGATTTGGCAACTGCACCGGTGAATAAGAGAGAAGCACACAAAGTAAGAAACGAAGAATTGACTTCATTATTAGAAATCAAGTTTTTTAATATTTCGAAAAAATCTCTAAATTCAAAACTACCTGTTATCCAATAAAAACCTAAAATTCCTAATAATAAACCAAAATCCCCTACACGATTAGTTACAAACGCCTTTTGACAAGCATTTGCCGCAAGAGGTCGTGTGAACCAAAACCCTATTAATAGATAGGAACACATTCCAACCAATTCCCAAAAAATATAAATTTGTATCAAATTGGAACTAGTAACTAAACCCAACATGGAAGTACTGAAAAAACTCATATAAGCAAAAAATCTCAAGTATCCTTGATCATGAGCCATATAATTATCACTATAAACAAGAACCATAATTCCAACAGTAGTGATTAATATTGACATAATAGAAGTAAGTGGATCGATCAAGTAGCCGAATTCTAAAGAAAAATCATTATTGATGGTCCAAGACCATACATATTGATAGATAGGACTACTCTTTATTTGTTGAATAGACAGATTAATTGAAAAAATCATGACTATACTTAACAATAAAATACTCGGAAAAGCCCACATACGACGAAGATTTTTTGTTGCTGTCGGAAAAAGAAGAAGTCCCACTCCTATTAAGACAGGAACTGGAAGTGGAATGAAAGGTATGATCCACGCATATTGATATGTCTGTTCCATAAAAAAGGGTTTTAATTAATTGTTTCCGATTCACCGGATCTTACCTCTTTTGAAAGAAGTCAATAAAAAAATCAAGATATGCACTAATTTAAATAGAATTTTCTAATTTTGAATTTTTACTTATTCTGCTAAATCGTTCAAATAAATATTTAAATCAAGAAGTTACAATTGGTCAAATCATATGAAAGAAAAAGAGAAATTACTAATCTCTAACAATTCAATTCAAATTAGCCTTAATTTTTACCGAGTTTGACAAGTTAATAGAAAAAATAATATTCTTTCTATTTTAGAACTATTTTTTTTTTTTTTTTTTTTTTATTTTCATATATCTTTAACCTATCTATTTTTTCTTTTTAGAAATTAAAAAAAAAAATAGTTTCTAGAAAAAAATCTAGAAAAAAAATGAATTAGGAAAGCAAGCACAGATTCATTTTGAACAATAGATGTCTTTCACATCCAGCTATACCAATGAGTAACCTCTTAATTTTTTTTTAAATGGCAGTTCCAAAAAAACGTACTTCTGCATCAAAAAAGCGTATTCGTAAAAATAGTTGGAAAGCGAAGGGATATGGGACAGCGTTAAAAGCATTTTCCTTAGGGAAATCTCTTTCTACCGGGAATTCTAAAAGTTTTTTTGTGCCAAAAAATTCTCTAAAAGTTTTAAAAAGAATAATAAAAAATTTGAATAATCTGAATCGACTTAAATCAAAAAATTGACTCATTTCATTTCAAAATAAAATAAATGAATTCCATTTCATATTGATTAACTCAATAGGTAATGGAATTCGCCCCGCTCTTAGAATATGTAGAATAAGAATTCTTCTGTTTAGCTTAGTCAATTCAATTCTCAATTCAATTAAAAAAAAAAAAAGACTTCCTTTTTAGTCTATTTTCTCATTTCCAAGGCGAGGAGGCTCATTTTCCCATCGACCTATTTGTTACAATAATACAACTTATTTTCTATATATCCACCTTTTCTCTATATCTATTTATTTTTATTTGTAGAAGACAAATAGAAAATCTTGAATCTTTAGTTATTAAAATCATTGAAACTAGTTGATTCAAAATGGAAACCCTTTTGTATAACTTTCTTACTTTTTGATTTTCTATGAATTCCTATATACACTCCATATATCTCTCGCCATCAACCCAATCAAGAAAATCAAAAACACCTAGTGAAGAGAGTCTGAATAAAAAATATGTCAATTTGGAATGA